AGTCTAGGGTCTATCGGTAAGGACGTAAAATACGAAATAACAAGGGAGAGACTTTGAACTTGTTTGTCCTAACTGAAAAGGGGAAATTGAATAGTTAATTGAAACATCTTACTAGGCTATGAGGAATACATCAACTGAGATTCCGTGCGTAGCGGCGAGCGATAGCGGAGGAAATGTCTCAAACAGATAATTAAGATGATTGGACATCTAGACTAAACCCCGATAGACACCTATAGAGACAGTACCGTAAGGGAAAGACTCATAATTGGTTCTAAAAGTTACCTTTTGCATAATGGGCCTGCAAGACCAAATTTGGCGAGCTTAAGTAGTAAATGAAGGCGTAGTGAAAGCAAGAGAAACCTCGTCAGTCAAATTTCCCGAAACCAAGTGATCTAACCATGGCCAGGTAGCTATGCGGACCGAACCAGTGATTGTGGCAAAAATCTTGGATGAGCTGTGGTTAGCGGTGAAATACTAGTCGAACTTGGATATAGCTGGTTCTCTACGAAACTTATCTTAGTAAGGCGCCCCAAGTTGATTCGCCCCTAACCCCCGGGGCCTAAATTACTGGGGTAGTAAGACTATGGCGATAAGGCCTTTAGTCAAGAGGGGTAAGCCCTAACCAGAAATTAAAGTCACTAATACAGATTAAGTGTATAAAGAGGATTCAACTTAGACAAACAGGAAGTAGGCTTGGAAACAGCCATCTGCACAGGAAAACGTAAAAGTTCACTGAATGAGCTCGGAAACTCTAAGAATTAAGGCGGCTAAATCTGTAACTGAAATTCTGGGAGCCAGACCGCATTAACTGGCTTGGTAGTAGAGCGTTCTGTAAGCACGATATGTGCGCACCTCGTGAGATTAACAGAAATGATAATGCAGGCATGAGTAGTATAAAATTCACTCCCAAATAAATATACATCCAGCTTCTAAGGGCACTACGCCCGATGGATAATAATTTTTGTACTTGTTCAGGAAAAATATTATGGTACGAAGTACCTTCAACTGTTATTTATGGGACTTAGATACAGGCATAATTTCTCTTAAGGAACTCGGCAAAATAAGATCTCGACTGTTTACCAAAAACATAGCTCTCTGCTAAAGGTTACTTAAGTATAGAGGGTGAATTCTGCCCAATGGTTGTATAGTGAAACCAAAGACTAACGTCTAAGGCGAAACCCAACTGAATGGCCGCGGTAACTCTGACCGTGATAATGTAGCACAATAAATAGCCAATTAATTGTTGGCGGGTATGAATGGAACCACGAGGGTCTTACTGTCTCAAGAGAAAAGCCGATGAAATTATAGTTGTAGTGAAGATACTACATAAACATTGTAAGACGAAAAGACCCTATTGAGCTTTACTGGATACCGATAGCGTTAACTTAAAATGATCGGTACTAAGTATCCTAATTTTAAGTTAATAATTTTGTTGGTAGGACAGTTTAGTTGGGGCGACTACCTTTGAATAAGAAACAAAGGCGAGCTTATGGTATATAAAGCTAATCTCATTAGCCTGATAGTGAGGGGGACACCCCTAGCTAGCACAAGGACTACGTCCTATGTGGGCGATAATGACCCGATATGATTGTCCAAAATAAATATCGAAAGCGGATAAAAGCTACCATAGGGATAACAGCGTAATATTGTCGGAGAGTTCTTATCGAGGACAGTGTTTGCGACCTCGATGTTGAATTGCGGTGCCCTGGTGCTGTAGAAGGTGCCTTAGGTTGGTCTGTTCGACCATGAAAACCGTACATGATTTGAGTTCAGAGCGTGGTGACACAGCTCGGTTTCTATCTACAATGTTCAATCCCAACTTTTCTGAGACCTAGTACGCAAGGAATGGTTTCAGCGATGCTCGACTATAACGGCCCCATCGACGTAATCAACTTCTGGCTGCTGCAAAGAAGGAAAACAAAAGGTTTGGGGATTAATAAGGTGCCACAACAGTGGCGCACCTTCTCATATACCAGGCGCTTAGCGCCTGGTATACTATGGAATTGACACTAGGGCTCATCATACTAATAGTGTTAACGTATGGATTAAAGGCTCCTACTTTAAGATTAGCTATGCTACTTGCGGGTGCTGTGGGGGCTGCTGGGCTATTAGCTGAGCCTCATCTACTATGTTGGACACAGGCTATTAAGATGTTGGTGATGCTAAGTGGATTAGCTATACTATGTGTGTTGGACCATCGAACATCGCATCGATCAAGCTCTTTATTGATTTTACTAGTGATCTTAGGTAATTTATTACTTATTGGGTCAACAAATTTAATTTCTATATATTTAGCATTAGAAGTGCAAACATTATGTATGTTTATCTTAGTGGCTTATAACAAAAACTCATTGTTATCGGCAGAAGCTGGGCTGAAATATTTCGTGTTAGGGGCACTATCTTCGGGGCTGTTCTTGTTTGGTTGCGCCTTAATTTATGGTTCCACAGGAGAGCTTGAACTTCAATTTATTCGTATGAGCATTGTATCTTACGGGGTATTAGCTGGTAAGTGTCTTATTACTATCTCATTGTTATTTAAAGTGTCTGCAGCCCCATTTCATATGTGGGTCCCCGATGTCTACGAAGGGGCTCCAACTTGGGTAGCTGCGCTATTATCTATCGTGCCTAAATTAGGGGTACTAGCTATTATAGTACAAATAGGCTTAAATGAAATGGGGTTGTTAATAGCCGGATTAATCTCTTTGACTGTTGGGGCTATAGGCGCTTTGAATCAAACTCGCATAAAAAGATTACTAGCTTATAGCGGGATAAGCCATATGGGGTTTGTGTTGCTTGGAATAGCTATTGGGTCTATAGAAAGTCTTCAGGCGAGTTTGATGTATATAGGTGCCTATATAATAACTCAAATCCTACTGTGGTCTGTAGTACTAACTATATATCCTAAAAGGAACATGCTTATTGAGTTTAGTGGTGTTTCAAGATTAAACCCAATGTTAGCACTAGCATTAGCTACAGGTTTATTGTCTACTGCAGGAATTCCCCCTTTAATTGGGTTTTTAACTAAATGGTATATTATCTTAGCAGCTGTTGGTCAAGGTTACTATTTTAGCGCTTTAATAGCTTTAGTTTGTTCCGTGATAGCTGGAGTTTATTACCTTAGATTAGTTAAAATTATGTTTTATCAACCTTTGTCGACACCTTTAGTAATAACAAATATATTAAATTCTACGCATGTAGCACCGAAGGAGGGCAAGGCAATATTAATTGGGGTAAGTTTATATTTTGTATTAACAATTATAGTATGTCCTAGCTTGTTCTTTCAGTTAACACATTTGATTATTTTAGATTTATTCCCATGTATCTTCTAGTTATATTAATACCGTTACTAAGCGCAGTCGGAAGCGGGCTAGGAGGTCGCTATCTAGGAAAAAGGGGAGCTGGTTTGTTAAGTTCTGTGGGGGTTCTCACTAGTAGCCTTCTCTCTTTTGTATTATATTATGAAATCTTAATTAATGGGTCAACAGTATATATAGAGTTAGGCAGATGGATAGAGTCAGATCTACTAATAACTAACTTTGGCTTACAATTTGATATGGTAACAGCTGTAATGTTAATAGTAGTACTCACAATTAGCGGGTTAGTTCATGTATATTCTACAAGCTATATGAGAGAGGACCCCCATTTACCTAGATTTATGAGTTATCTGTCTCTATTTACCTTCTTTATGTTAGTTTTAGTTACAAGTAATAATTATGTACAATTATTTATTGGTTGGGAAGGTGTTGGTGTATGTTCTTATTTATTGATTAACTTTTGGTTTACGCGGATCCAGGCTAACAAGGCAGCCATTAAGGCAATGTTAATTAATAGAATAGGAGATATAGGATTAATGTTAGCTATTATATTAATCTGGAAAGAATTTGGGGTAGTAGATTACTGTAGCTTATTCTCTGCTTTATCATCATCTTCAGCTTGTACTTGGATTTGTGTCTTACTAACTATAGGGGCTGTAGGAAAATCGGCCCAATTGGGGTTACATACTTGGTTACCGGATGCTATGGAGGGGCCGACACCTGTTTCGGCTCTAATTCATGCAGCAACAATGGTAACAGCAGGAGTGTTTTTAATTATAAGATCAGCTCCCCTTTTTGATTATTCTCCAACTGCAACAATTATTGTGGGGTTAATTGGTTCCTTAACTGCTTTTTTTGCAGCTACAGTAGGATTAGTCCAATCGGATATAAAAAAAGTTATTGCTTATTCTACTTGTAGCCAACTAGGATACATGGTAATGGCTTGTGGTACTTATAGCTGTTTAAGTAGTTTATATCATCTATTAACTCATGCTTTCTTTAAGGCTTTATTATTTTTAGGGGCAGGTTCAATAATTCATGCTCTTTTAGATGAACAAGATCTTAGGAAGATGGGGGGAATAATCAGAGGTTTACCTCTAACATATGTATTAATGTTGATTGGTTCATTGTCTTTAGCTGGTTTCCCCTATTTATCTGGATTTTATTCTAAAGATTTAATATTAGAATTAACTTATAATAATTATTGTTTAATAGCTATTTATTGGTTAGCTTCAATTACAGCCTTCTTAACTGCTTTTTATTCATTCCGGTTGATATACTTAAGTTTTGTGACTAAGCCAAATTTAACACACACAAGCGCACAACACTTACAAGAAGCTGATTGGAATTTATTGGGTCCTTTATTAGTATTAGCAATAGGGAGTATCTTAGTTGGTTATTTCGCTCAAAATATGGTGTTTGCGCCAGGTATACGTCCCTTGCCGCTTGTGCCCACAATAGTCTCTTTAGCACCAGTTATTATGTCCGTGACAGGGATATTACTAGTGTTTTTGCTTCGTCCATATATTATCTATTTAATCACACGCCCTAGCATATATGGTTTCTTATTTTATGCCTGGGAGTTTAATCAAATAGCAAATTATTATATTGGGAGCACAGTTTGGAAGTTCGGCCACATTGTTTCTTATCGTACTATAGATAGGGGGATTTTAGAGATTTTAGGCCCCACTGGAATAGCCCGATTTCTGGTTGACAGAACTAAAGAGTTAAGCAGCTTACAAGCTGGTTTATTATTTAATTATGCATTAATGATATTAGTTGGAACAGCTATCGCACTTAAGTACCTAATTTAAACCATGAATAAAGCCAAAAAAATTTTTATCGAACTTATTGCAGTTGGAAGCTTGCGCTTTTATTGTGTCGTCCGCTAACATTTCGAGTTTTATATATGTTGGTAGACATAGTTGTTATCGTCATGTATAACCCCGTATACGCATCGGCGGGGCCAGTGACTCTTAATTGCCCACCTCCCATTCTAATGGCATATGGCTTGGATGCGCTACTAAACCACCACACACCCTCATTAACAATACACACTGTTCAGATACTATCGTCTCCTGTACTTCCTCTTAATGGGCCTTCTATATTAAGGGTATTTCCACCACACGAAGCTATTGAGATTGAATATGGGCTAGTTAATGATATTGTAATCCAGATTATTACATAGGCCAATATATAGTGGAGCCAATAATAAGCATGCAAACAATCACTGAATACCCTGGGGCTTGTACTACTATCAATAATATGTTGTATGTATTCAATCTGGTTACTGGGCGTTTAATCCAAGAGTATCCACCTGGACAGCTTGCGGCAGCTGACTGGGTAGAGGAGCTGTAAGACCCTTTGAGGTTATATAATATGATATTAGCTAGTGTTATAGGCTCTATATTAATAAGTATAGTAATAATAGCATTAATTCCAAGGGAAAATAGTATGAAATTACGCCAGCGAGCGTTAGAATGGTCTTTAATTACATTTGCTTTGTCTATTTTATTATTAGTTAATCTTCATCAAGAAGCTCACTTTCAACAGATAATTGAATTCAATTGGGTAAGTACAATAGGCTGGTTTGAAGGTTCTCCGATATTGTTTGCTATTGACGGGATCTCGATATTTTTTATTGTACTAAGTACTTTATTAACATCAATTTGTATTTTAGTAAGTTGGAATAGTATTAAGTTTCTTGTTAAGGAGTTTATTATGTGCCTTTTAGGTATGGAATTATTATTAATTGGGGTATTCTCAACATTAGATCTGTTAATATTTTATGTGTTATTTGAGAGCATATTAATACCTATGTTCTTAATAATAGGAGTATGGGGAGCTCGTGCAGAAAAGATAAAAGCTGCCTATTATTTCTTCTTTTATACTTTAGTTGGCTCAGTATTAATGTTACTTAGTGTAGCAGTTATCTATAAAATAACAGGGACAACTGATTACTTATCTTTAATTAATATTCAGATTGATAGTAATATTCAAATTTGGTTGTTTATAGGTTTCTTCCTTAGTTTAGCAGTTAAGATACCAATGATACCCTTTCATATATGGCTGCCTCTTGCGCATGTTGAGGCTCCTTTAGCTGGTTCAGTGATTTTAGCTGGAATACTATTAAAATTAGGGGGTTATGGATTCATTCGATTCGCTTGGCCTCTTTTCCCCGAAGCAACAGAATATTTAGCCCCAATCATATTAACGTTATCATTAATAGCAGTGATCTATGGGAGTTTAACTACTTGTAGACAGGTAGATGCAAAACGTCTAATAGCCTATTCTTCGGTGGCTCATATGGGAATAGTAACAATAGGTTTATTTACTCATACAATGGAGGGTTTAATAGCCTCTATATTCTTAATGGTAGCTCATGGAGTGGTTAGCCCCGCTTTATTTATAGCAGTAACATTGCTCTATGAGAGACATCATACAAGGTTAATTAGATATTATAGGGGGATAGTTATGACAATGCCCCTATTTTCTATCATATTTATGGTGTTTACTTTAGCTAATATTGCTGTTCCCCTTAGTTGTAACTTTGTAGGAGAATTTTTATCCCTAGTGGCTGCTTTTTCTACTAGTACATCATTAGGTATTTTTACCTCAACTAGTATGGTCATAGCTGCTGCTTATTCGTTATATTTATATAATAGAATTTGTTTTGGGCAACTTTCTCCATATTTAATATTTTCGAGAGATATTAATAGACGAGAGTTTAATGGGCAATTGCCGCTAATAGTAGCTATTGTATTATTGGGGGTAGTTCCATACCCCCTAATCGAGTTAGTTCGTGTATGTTTGCCTAGATTTTTATAATTTTCTTCTTTTTGTGCCTACTTGGTTTGTATGTGGATTTTATTTGTAATAATAGTAGTAGTAGTAGTAGGGGCAGGAGTTGAACCTGCATAATCAGATTATGAGTCTGAGAACTTACCGTTAGTTGACCCTACAAGCTGAGCTTAGCTAAGCTCAGCACTATGTAACCATGGTCCGGGCTAAGAGCCCCACCAGTAAATACATACATATAAAAACAACCAAACCACATCTACAAAATGCCAATACCAACTAGCAGCCTCAAAACCGAAATGATGATGACGAGTATAGTGATAACCTATTAGCCTAGCTAAACATACAGTCAAAAATATAGTTCCAATTATAACATGAAAACCATGAAAACCTGTGGCCATAAAAAAGGTTGAACCATATACGGAGTCTGAGATTGTGAAAGGCGCTTCGTAATATTCCATAGCTTGTAGGGCTGTGAACTGAATCCCAAGTATTACGGTACAAGTAAGTGATTGTATGGCTTCTAATCTTTGTCCGCTAACTATAGCGTGATGTGCCCATGTAACTGTTGCTCCTGAACTAAGTAATATAGCTGTATTTAATAGGGGGACAGAAAATGGGTCTAACACTTCTATCCCAACAGGGGGCCAAACTGCTCCTAATTCTATAGTGGGAGACAAGCTACTATGAAAAAAAGCCCAAAAAAACGCAAAAAAGAAGCAAACTTCAGAAGTAATAAAAAGGATCATCCCATACCTCAATCCTCTTTTTACTATTTGAGTATGATGTCCTTGGAAAGTGGCCTCTCTAATAATATCCCTCCACCAAACAAACATTGTAAATATTATTGTTATTGCGCCTAAATACAATATCCATGTATAACTATAATGAAAATATAACACTGAGCCTACTGTAATCAGTAGTGCCCCAATTGCGCCTGTATAAGGCCATGGACTAGGATCCACTAAATGATAAGGGTGATAAGCCTTACTCATGGCTCCCCAGCGGGGAATCAAGCGGAGACTTCTACCCAACAATTATTCTAAGTATGGGTTAATGTAGATTTATACTATCATTAATATATATGGTAGTTAACAGACAAAATACATATGCTTGAATCAAAGCCACAGCAATTTCTAGTATAGTTATAAAAACCATTACTAATATTGGGGCTAAGCTTAAAACTAACACTCCATTACTAATCATTGCGAACCCGAAACTTGCTAATATAGCAAATAAAAGGTGCCCAGCAGATAAATTAGCAGCTAATCGAACACCTAAAGAAATTGCCCGGGAAAGATAGCTAAGTGTTTCAATCACAACTAATAGTGGGGCTAATGCTAAAGGAGCCCCACTAGGCATCATCATTGAAGCAAAGTTCCAATAGTATTGTGTTACCCCTAATATTGTTACTGCTATTAAAATAGATAAACTTAACCCGAAAGTAATAACAACATGGGCAGTTGGAGTAAATACATAGGGGAATAGACCTAATAGATTTAATCCTGCAATAAACGTAAATAGGGTTATAATAAGGATGAAATACTGAGTTCCCTTATTAGCTGTCGAATCTTTTACTAATCCTAGAAAATGGGTATAAATAATCTCTTGTAAAGCCTGTAATCTTGTAGGTATTAATTTATATGAACAACTTCCTATTAATATTACACTAAATAAGATAAGCATCATAATAGAAGAATTAGTAAGTATACCCCCAATTATCCGAACTACATTAAATTGATCAAAAAAAGAAGCTGCCATATTAAATATCTGTAGGAAATGGGCCTATCTACGGAGTATATCTTGTAGTATAATCCCTGCTCGATTAATCCCGAGCCCTTTACTAGAGGTTGCCCCTTCTTCCTGTAGTATACTTCTTATACGTAAATTATTTTGAATTTTAGGTAAAATAAATAAACTCATAATACTATAAAGTGCTAACAAGATTATTAATGTCCAGCTATATTGAGTTAAGTAAGCAGTTATATCTAAGTGAGGCATTATTCGATAATTGAAAGATCCTCTAAAGATCAGCACATAATGAAGATAGCCAGCTGATATATTTGTCCATGCTAACGGCTTCTATAACAATGGGCATAAAAGAGTGATTAGCGCCACATAATTCAGAACATTGACCATAAAATAATCCCGGTCTTTTAGCTAAAAATCCGGTTTGATTAAGACGTCCAGGCACAGCATCCATTTTAATGGCTAATGAAGGAACAGCAAATGAGTGAAGCACATCTGCGCCTGTAACTAAAACTCTTACATAAGTATCAATAGGAACAACCATTCTATTGTCAACCTCTAATAGGCGGAGATCGCCGGGTTCAAGGTCACTCGTAGGTATCATGTAAGAGTCAAATTCTAAGGTACTATCTTCACCTAAGGTAGTTTGATAGTCTGAATACTCATAGGACCAATACCATTGATGACCTATGGCTTTTACTGTCACCCCTGGTTCTACTATCTCATCCATTAAATACAGTAGTTTTAAAGAAGGGAATGCTATAAACACTAATATAATTGCTGGGATTATAGTCCAAACAATCTCGATTGTGACTCCTTCTATAAGATAGCGATGATAAGCTTGACCTGTTAACCCTCTTATAATTAACCATAATACAGTTGTTATAATAATAATTAAAATAAACATAATTTGGTTATGAAGGAATAGAATCTCTTCCATAACAGGAGTAGCAGCATCTTGGAAGCTTAGTTGAAATGGCTCAGCCACGTCACATAGGAGCGAGGCCTCTAATAATGCATTAATTGGAGTTTTCATTCTTTTCTAGCCTTGTTACTTTGTTGATCTACTCAAAAGCTTTCCCAATTTGGTGTATGCAACTCCAAGAGTGTTTCACCTACTTTAGATTACTTTTAATCTAGAATAAGCATGCACAAATATCTTACACGTTGGCTATTTTCTACTAATCATAAGGATATAGGGACTTTATATTTACTATTTGGTGCTTTTTCTGGGATGGCAGGGACAGCTTCAAGTATGTTAATACGGCTCGAACTGTCAGCTCCGGGTAGTATGTTAGGAGATGATCATTTATATAATGTGATTGTAACAGCACATGCTTTATTAATGATTTTCTTCCTAGTAATGCCAGTAATGATTGGAGGATTCGGAAATTGGTTTGTGCCAATTATGATTGGTGCACCCGATATGGCCTTTCCTAGATTAAACAATATCAGTTTCTGGCTATTACCCCCTTCTCTAATACTATTGGTCGGTTCTATGTTTGTGGAACAAGGGGCAGGAACAGGTTGGACCATTTATCCCCCGCTATCAAGCATTCAAGCCCATTCAGGGGGAGCAGTGGATCTAGCTATATTTAGTTTACATCTAGCTGGTATATCTTCTATTTTAAGTTCCATCAACTTTATAACTACTATAATTAACATGAGGGTTCCTGGTATGAGTATGCATAGATTACCCCTATTTGTATGGTCTGTGTTAATTACTACAATATTGTTATTACTATCTTTACCAGTGTTAGCTGGTGCAATTACAATGTTATTGACAGATAGAAATTTTAACACAACATTCTTTGATCCTGCAGGGGGTGGGGATCCCATTTTATTTCAGCACTTATTTTGGTTTTTTGGACATCCTGAGGTCTATATACTAATTCTCCCAGGATTTGGAATTGTATCTCAAATTATCCCTGCATTTTCTGCTAAACAACATATTTTTGGTTATTTAGGTATGGTCTATGCTATGATTTCTATTGGAGTATTAGGGTTTATTGTTTGGGCCCATCATATGTTCACCGTTGGTATGGATGTCGATACTCGTGCCTACTTTACTGCCGCTACTATGATTATTGCTGTTCCCACTGGAATTAAGATATTTAGCTGGTTAGCTACTATATATGGGGGAAGCTTACGGCTTAATACACCTATGCTGTGGGCTATTGGGTTTGTGTTCCTATTTACCCTTGGTGGTTTAACTGGAGTTATATTAGCTAATAGTTCATTAGATATAGCATTACATGACACTTATTATGTAGTAGCTCACTTCCATTATGTATTATCTATGGGGGCAATATTCGCTATATTTGGGGGATATTACTATTGGTTCGGTAAAATTACGGGTTATAGTTACAACGAGTTATATGGTAAGATCCATTTCTGGATTATGTTTATCGGAGTTAATTTAACTTTCTTCCCCCAACATTTCTTGGGTTTAGCCGGATTACCTAGAAGATACTCGGATTTCCCTGATGCTTACCAAGATTGGAACTTAGTTAGTTCTTGCGGAGCTGTAATAGCCCTAGTAGGAATTATATGGTTCATATACTTATCTTATGAGGCATTAGCAGCCGAAAGACCATTTCAGGGTTGGTCAACTTCGCCTAGCTCGTTAGAATGGTCTTTATCTTCTCCGCCTGCTTTTCATACTTATAATGAATTACCGTTTGTTTATCAGCGTAAATTAAGTCCTGGGGATGATTTAAATATTATTTCCACACTACTCCTTTGACCTTGGGGAGTCTATAAGGCACTGTGTTCTTCTAATACATGCAAGGCCCTGAGTTGGGGCCCTACTGGTGAGGATAAAACGGAGATTATCTCGGTTGACGTATTAGAATAGGTGGGATAGTGGCCCACCTGGTCGAAGATGCGTAGCATAGCCACACTTTCACTGAAACAAGGGGAAGACATTTTGGCAGCAGTAGAGAATCTTGTGCAATGGGTAAACGCTTGACACAGGGCTTCACACTGAGGCCTGTCTAACTAAGTGCCAGCAGACGCGGTTAAACTTAGAGGCCCAGTTTTTATTTCGCATTAGGCGTTAAAGTATGTAGTGAAGCATGAGAATAAAGTAAGGCAAACCTCTTGGTAACGGTAAAATGTTTGAAGCAAGAGTGGAAGTCCGAAGGTGAAGACTCCTTACTTCGTTCATGGTATATCTTCATGAAATACGAAAGCTTGGATAGCAAACAGGATTAGATACCCTGGTAGTCCTCGCCTTAAACTTATACAATAGCTTTATTAGCAAATAACCTTATTGTATGCCTGAATACTATGATCGCAAGATTGAAACTCAAAAGGCTTGGCTGTTCACTGTTTGAATCAGAGGAGCGTGTAATTTAATACGATGATCCGCGTGTCACCTTACCTTTCCTTGAAAGCGGGCTACCTACAAGAGATAGTCCGTTCAGGCATTGCATGGCCGTCGTCAGGATAACAATAAATGTTATCCTTAACCCTATTATGGATTAAGTCAGGTGTCATGGTCTTTATGGAAAGGGATATTATGCGCTACATTCTCCTATACAATCGACCTAGTAAATTAGGAGGCGGAGATTCTCTGAAACGGGGATCTTAAGTAGGATTTGATAGTAATCGGGAAGCAGAGCGTTCCGGTGAATTCTAACCCAGTGTTAGCACAAATCGCCCGTCGTCCCCTTCAAGTTGAGGATACGAGACGCCCCGCGGTGGGGTTATCCCCCCTTTTCGAGAATGGGTAAGTCGTAACATAGTAAGGGTAAGGGAACTTGTTCTTGGGCCAAGTTGTGCGCGCTCAATACGTACTTGGCCGCCCCCTGTAACTAGGATGATGAGTACTATTATTTCAATTATCTTTAAAACGCTTGCAATAATAATCCCTCTATTAGTAGCTATAGCTTATTTAACTTTAGCAGAAAGAAAGGTGCTAGGGTATATGCAAGCACGAAAAGGACCTAATGTAGTTGGTATTTATGGATTATTACAGCCTTTAGCTGATGGATTAAAATTATTCACTAAAGAGATGGCCATTCCCAATCATGCTAATTTGTCGGTTTATATTGTAGCCCCAATTCTATCGCTTACTTTAGCTTTTTTAGCTTGGGGGGTTATTCCTTTTAGCCCCGGTATTGTACTAGCTGATATTAATGTTGGTATCTTATATATCTTTGCTATTAGTTCTATGGGGGTGTATGCTATTTTAATGTCTGGTTGGGGAAGTAATTCTAAATATGCATTCTTAGGAGCAATCAGAGCAGCAGCTCAAATGATTAGCTATGAAGTGTGTATGGGACTTATTCTAATATCAGTAATATTATGTGCAGGTTCCCTTAATGTCACTCAGATTGTTTCAGCTCAAGCCGAAATTTGGTATATAATACCCCTATTTCCAGCTGCTTTAATGTTTTTTGCTTCGGCATTAGCTGAAACTAATCGGGCTCCTTTTGATCTTACCGAAGGAGAATCAGAATTAGTATCTGGATATAATGTAGAATATTCTAGTATGTCGTTTGCTCTATTCTTTTTAGCTGAATATGGCCATATTATTCTAATGAGCTGTTTGATAAGTTTGTTGTTTTTAGGTGGTTGGGCACCTTTTACAGGAATTATAGGAATGGGTTGCTTAGCCCTTAAAACTACCGCAGTAGTGTTCGCATTTGTGTGGGTGCGAGCTTCTTTCCCTAGAATGAGATATGACCAACTTATGTATCTATTATGGAAGTCTTACTTACCTTTAAGTCTTGGTTTAGTCGTTTTAGTTTCTGGCCTGTTGATAGGTTTAGATGCAGTGCCTTGTTAGCATTTAGGGAGGAGCACATGCATATGGAATCACCAAACAAAATGTTACGAATAAGAACTCAACATCCAATAATCTCTATTGTGAATGGGATATTGGTTGATTTGCCAGCTCCCTCTAATATTAGTTATTACTGGAATTTTGGTTCTTTGTTAGGCCTTTGTTTAATTATTCAATTGGTTACCGGGATATTCTTAGCTATGCATTATTGCCCTGATGTTAGTTTAGCTTTTGATTCAATTTCCCATATTTTAAGAGACGTTAATTATGGTTTTATGTTAAAGTATATTCATGCTAATGGAGCTTCATTATTTTTTCTTTGTGTTTATATACACATGGGAAGAGGACTCTATTATGGGAGCTACATGAAAATGGACGTTTGGAATATAGGGGTTATAATTTACTTAGTGATGATGTTAACAGCCTTTTTGGGGTATGTATTACCTTGGGGACAAATGTCCTTTTGGGGAGCCACAGTTATTACCAACTTTTGTTCTGCTATACCTTATATAGGAACAGATCTTGTTCAGTGGATTTGGGGAGGATTTAGTGTATCAAACGCGACTCTTAATCGTTTCTTCTCTTTACATTATCTGTTTCCTTTTCTTATAGCTGGATTAGGCGCATTACATATTATTAGTTTACACACAGCTGGATCAAATAACCCTCTAGGAATTGATTCTAATATAGACAAAGTTACTTTTCATGTTTATTATACTTATAAGGACTTGTTTGGTATAATGGTACTTGGCACTGTGTTAGTTATCCTTGTTTATTTTATGCCTAATGTATTAGGTGATCCGGAAAATTTCATTCAAGCTAATCCTTTAGTAACTCCTGTTCATATACAACCAGAATGGTACTTCTTATTCGCATACGCTATATTACGCTCTATACCCAACAAGCTTGGAGGGGTCTTGGCTATGGTATTTAGTATTTTGGTGTTATTTTTATTGCCCTTTATTCACACTAGTAAATTAAGAGCCTTAACATTTAGACCCTTAGGTAAAATAGCATTTTGGTTTTTAGTAGCTGATTTTATGTTATTAACTTGGTTAGGAGCTAATCCAGTAGAGGAACCTTATATTATGGTTGGTCAATTGGCTTCTGGTTTTTACTTTTGCTACTTCTTAGTATTGAACCCCTTGTTAGGCTGGGTAGAAACCAAATTGCTCCGTATGTAAGAATAGGTCATTGTTGGCCAAAGTGCAATATGAATAGTCTATTTATGATATTCTCCTTAGGAATAGTTGGAGCTAGTCTTATGGTTATATCTACGCCGAATCCTGTTTATTCAGTATTCTGGTTAGTTATTGCCTTTGTTAATGCTGCTGTTATGTTTATATCGTTGGGATTAGACTATATAGGCTTAATATTTATTATTGTCTATGTAGGGGCTATCGCTATTTTATTCCTGTTCGTAATTATGTTAATTCAACAGCCTAATAAAATAGCTTCTCAAGATCACTCGCATTTTTTACCTGTTGGATTATCTATTATATTCCTATTTTCTAGTCTACTAACCAATAGCCCTAAATATATCAGTAATCCTGTTATAGGATCTAAAACTAACATTGGGGCAATTGGAAGTCATCTTTATACAACTTATTATGAATTAGTGTTAATTGCTAGTTTGGTGCTACTAGCTGCTATGATAGGGGCTATATTATTAGCTAAGCAGCCAAATTCACCTTTTTTATATAATTCCCATGGTGAATCATTACGTAGTAGGCAAGATCTCTTCCTACAAATCAGCAGAGAGCACCTTTAGGTGCCTTCTGGCCACGCCTGTCTCCGCTTAAGAATATGGAGTTTAAAGGAATACTAATACTACTTATCGTCAGCGGGACATTATCAATTTTAATTTTAGGGGCATCTTATCTATTGGGATATAAACAACCCGATATGGAAAAAGTGTCAGTCTATGAATGTGGGTTTGATCCTTTTGATAACCCGGGGAATCCCTTCTCGGTTCGATTCTTCTTAATTGGTATCTTGTTTTTAATATTTGATCTTGAAATATCTTTTTTATTTCCTTGGGCTGTTACATATATGGGCTCACCTCTATTTGGATATTGGGTTATTATGTTATTTTTATTTATTTTAACTTTAGGGTTAATTTATGAGTGGATAGAAGGAGGCTTAGAATGGGAAAACTAGCCTCTAATTGGTATAGCGCATGTCTTATTTAATACTATCAATTGTCATCTTATTAATCGGAATCTTAGGTATTATTCTTAATAGAAGCAATTTAATTATTATGTTAATGTGTGTAGAGCTAGTTTTACTGGCCTCTACTATTTTGCTTCTATTTGAGTCTCGTGTGCTCTATACGCTTTTTGGTCAAATTTTTGCGATTGTGATTTTAACTGTTGCAGCTGCTGAATCTGCTATAGGTTTAGCCATTATGGTTAACTATTACCGTTTACGTGGTACAATTGCTGTTCGAGCCTTAAATTTATTAAGGGGCTAACTCTTAATAAAAATGAATCAAATACCTGCGCAATATTTTAACTTAGTGGAGGAGAATTATTATAAGTATGGATTATCAGTGATTCAATTTATTCAGATTGGTAAATTCTATGAACTTTGGCATGAGCCTAATACTTCTAGTAGGCAACAAGCATATTCTCAAGCCGAATTATTAATTGAGCCGTCCATGCGAAGAAGGCCTTTAGAGGTCCCGTCCCCCATTGAACAAGTTGCCTCATTACTTGATATGAGAATAATATCCCCTAGTAAAAGATCTTTGCTTCAAATGGGGTTTCCAACTTATTCTCTTACTACCCATCTAAGTACCTTGTTGGATAAAGGTTGGACTGTTATAGTTATCGATGAATTAGCCACTGGTAAATCCGGGCCAAAACAACGTGTAATATCTCAGATTTATTCTCCTAGTTGTAATTTAGAGGACTGTTCGGAATTGCCCTATGTGCTATCAATTTATTTTTCTCAAAACGACTTATTAGGTATTACTTTATTTTCAACCATGAATGGGCATAGTGTAATGTTTCCTGTCTCTTGAGCGGACAAAGACAAAGTAGCCCGGTTATTAATCAGTTATCGTATTAGAGAAATAGTAATTCGAGCAAACTCAAGGGTTGGTTCAGAGATTTTAATAAATAAAATATATAATTTATTAATTGGTTGGAATTTATTCCCTTCTGAACCTAATACTAAAATTGAAGTTATGGGAGAAGTATTAACCAACTTGCCGTGTTATTTATCTTATAGGTACGAAAACAGTGATAAGGAATGGCTTTTGCTTCATATTTACATGGGCATTAACGCAGAGTGGTTTAACAAAAATTATCAAGAATACACCCTTAGTAAGATATTTCAAAGTACTTGAACAGAAAATATTAATCAGGCAAGTTTAATTAGCCTTTTAGGAGTATTACAATTTATTAAAGATAGAAATCCTAATCTTATTAAGAATCTTCAACTTCCCGAGTGTTATAATTCGGTTATTGGCCCCTTAAACTTAATACTATGTAATCGAGCAGAATACCAATTGGACTTATTGCCTAAGAGGGGGAAACTGGGCGGTTTACTTAGCTTGGTTGATTTTTGTTCTACTGCAATGGGTAGAAGATTACTCAAATTCCGACTTCTTAACCCCATTACAGATTATTGTGAATTAAATCTTCGTTATGAGGAGATTGCTACATTTAAACAATTAATTGACAAAAAAATATTTGACAATTCTGAGTTAAAACACATTAAAGATTTATCTTCTTTACATCGTCAATGAGCAATATGTGCTTCGAGTGATGCTACTTTGCCACCTAAAAAGTTGAGTCAAATTTACCATTCTTATTTGTTTGCTAGTAAATTAATAAGTAATAAATGAATTAATATTCAATTCCCTGGGCCCCAATTAGAATCGCTAATTGAAGAAATAGGCCGAGTTTTCCAAGTAGATAATCTTACGGGGGATTTTAAAGATGTATTACAGCCAACTGATAAGCTAAATAGCTTTCTTGCACAGCAACAAATTTTAAGGGCCCAACTTACAGAGTGAGCCGAACAGACTTCAAATATTGTATTTCAAGATACAATTTCTATTAAAGCTGAGTATTTTAATAAAGAGGGCTATGCTTTCTCTATTTTATCTAAAAACTTAACTAAGTTAGAACATTACATGACCAGCTCTGATAATTCAATTATTGTGTTGGGTAAAAGAGGAAGTCACTTTATAATTATTAGTTTCTCTACTCATAAAATATCAATTGAATTAAATTTATTAGAAGAGCAAATTAACACTTATGTTAAACAGACTTATAATCAGGAACTTAAAAGATTATATTTCAGTTATTCTGAGCTGTTATTGCCCTTAGTAAATATGATTTCTAGATTAGATGTTGCATTAAGCGGGGCTATTGCGGCTATTAAGTTTAATTATACTAAACCCTGCTTAATACCAACGAAATCCCAACCAACCAAAGGTTTAATTGAAGCAATTAATTTACGACACCCATTAGTAGACCAGTTAAACACTCAAGAAGAATGTGTAGCTCATAATATTAGTTTAGAGGATCAGGGCATGTTGATATTCTCAGTAAATGGTGCGGGCAAATCTACTTTACTTAAAGCAATTGGGGTCAACATAATTTTAGCTCAAGCAGGAATGTATGTAGCTGCAGATTTATTTAAGTTAAGACCTTATCACTATTTAATTACTCGTATTTTAGGGGGAGATGATCTTCATAAAGGCCAAGGTACTTTTGAGGTCGAAATGAGAGATCTTTCAACTATATTAAAGCTAGCTAATTATAACAGTTTAATATTAGGTGACGAGATTTGTCATGGAACTGAAGTTAGTTCAGGCACAGCAATATTAGCTGCAACAATTGAAAGGTTAATAGCTGCACAAACTAGTTTCGTGCTTTCTACTCATTTACATCAAGTTTTGTCTTTAATTGATTCGCCAGTTCGGTGCTATCATTTATCTGTTATACAACAAGAAGATTCGGGTTTAATTTATGAACGTAAATTAAAACTTGGCCCAGGACCTTCTCAATATGGTATTGAAGTTATGGGCCACATAATTAAAGACAACAAATTTTATAATAGTGCTTTGAAATATCGTCAACTTATTAATTGGGGGCCACCATCCCGAAATGAATCAAGTTCTTTAGCAGTATTCCGCCCTTCTAAATATAATGCTCAAGTTTTTATTGATTCGTGTGAAATATGCGGAGCTCCAGCGGAGGCTGTACACCACATTCAACCTAAGAAATTATGTGATAGAAAATTGAATCGAAAGTCTAACTTGGTGCCAATCTGCTCAAGCTGTCATTTAGATATTCATAGAAATAAGATCTCGATTTTAGGTTGGAAGAGAACTCCAGCACATAAGAAATTATATTGAGTTTATCTTAATAAGTCTTTAGACAGTGGAACTGAGTAA